GAGACCACACAAAAAAATAACATTGCCAGAAATAGATAAAGTAATATTTCCATTTATGTATCAGAAGAGATGTCCCTTTTGAAACCAGAAGGGATTTTCCTTGATACCTAACATAATGCGGGAAAGGTTCTTTGAAAAACCATAGGATAACCCCAAAAGCCTTAACTTTAACTAGATATTTTAACTTTCCGTAAAAATGGATTCGTTCAAGAAGAGCTCCAAAAGATGTTGATCTTAAATAAGAGGATTGATTGCGGAGAATAACAAAAAAGAATTCGTATTCACATACATAGAAATTATATAAGAACAAGAATAATCTTCGATTCCTTTTTTTCAAAAAGGAAATTGATTTTTTTGGAGTAATAAGACTAATCCAATTACGACACTCATAAAGAAAGAATCGTAATAAATGCAAAGAAGAAGCATCTTTCAACCAGTATCGGAGAGTTTGAACCAAGATTTCTAGATGAGCGGGGTAAGGTATTAATATATCTAACACATAATTTAAATGTAAGAATTTGTCTTCTAAAAAAGGAAATATTGAATGAATTGATTGCAAATTAGGAGATTTTACTATTTCTTTTCCCTCTAGGGAAGATATTAATAGTAAGGAAAATGGAATTTCCACAATGACTGCAAACCCTTCTGTTATCATTTGCGAATACAAATTCTTTTTTGGTTTGTGCCCAAAAATTTCATTTTGGTTTGAATCATTAGCAGAAAGAATCAAATGATTTTGTTGATACAGTCGAGTAATTAAACGTTTTACAATTAGTAAACTGTATTTCTTGGCGACTGCATTTTCCAACAAAATCAATTTATTTAAACCATGATCATATGCAAATGCATAAATATATTCCTGAAAGATAAGTGGATAGAAAAAGTTATGTTGCCAAGACCTATCTAGTTCTCTATGTCTTTGGAATTCTTCCATTTTTTATTTATTTAGACCGAAAACAAAAATAAAAATAGAGGGTTTCTTGGATTATCAAATGATACATAGTGCGATACAGTCAAAACAAGGTATTTTATTATGAAATAATAGATACCCCGGAGACGAGTAAATTCATCCGCGGATTCTCTTTTTTCATCTAATTTCTTTTTTTATCTTATAATCTTATAACAAAATAAGATGGTTAGAAATCCTTTATTTTTTCAATCCAATCGCTCTTTTGACTTTGGAATAAAGTATTTTATTTTATCAATATACTCTTTCTTTTACACATTCAGCTCCATCTCCTTAATAAAGATTGGATAATCAAATAATTAGGATTCACTATAAAAAACAAAGTATCCACTCGTGGGAGAATCCTTTCCCGCATCAGGCACTAATTTTTTTTAACATCTAATTAGATCGGGAAATTATTCAAATTATGAAAATAAGCTCGTTGTTTTTTCTTTCTTCATAATTTGAACCTTAAGGTTCGATCCATTTATTCAATTGACCTAAGTTTGAATTCATTTCGTTCCCATACAAAAATTCAAATAGAATTTTGTACCAATTTAGTAAGAATGAAGTATTTTCCGAATTTTATATTGATACGACATGCTCTTTTTTCCATTTATTTCCGTTCAGGATCAGTCGTGGTCTTATAAACTCTACCGATGATGTAGACGAATTCCTTGCTTCATCCAAATATGTAAAAATTGTAGCCGCACTTAAAAGCCGAGTACTCTACCGTTGAGTTAGCAACCCGAAAAAGAGATATGTTATGTAGATACAATCAAGATAAAAATCAAATGGATTAGAAGCAAAACTTTGAATTAGCAAAACATCGAAACAAAGTTTTCTAATTGATTCGGAACATAAAAACAAACAGATCAGATGACAATACAAAAAATTATTAGATAAAATACATTTATAGAGCAAATATTCTCTATTTTTTAGATCAAACTCTATATCACAAAAAATTCAATGAATCCTTGAATAAAAAACCTATTTATTGGGCGGAAATAAACTTTTTTATTTCTTATTTATTTTTACTTCAAAATTGAATTATAAATTATATTTGTTCAATATACTCTTGTCAATATGAATATTATATTAAAAAAGGAAATAAGATATATATTATATATTGTTTTGTTATTTTGAAAGCGAAGTAGAAAAAAAAGTGAAATATATAAACAAATTTTTGCGTTGAATTGGCACTACATAAAAAATATACAAGAATAGAAAAGGAATAAAAAAAGGTTCTACCAAACTACAACCACATTATCGTTGTTTTTTATTTCATTAATTGAACTTCGTTAAAAACCTCCGCTCTCTTTAAAATATCATAGACAATTTCTGTTGGTTGAGCACCTTTTTCAAGAAAATCTAGAATAGCAGGAACATTTAAATAAGTTTGATTTTTTATTGGATCATAAAAACCCACTTTCTGCAAATCTCTTCCCTCTCTTCGGGACCGAACATCAATTGCAACGATTCGATAGACGGCTCATTGGGATAGATTAGATCCCCCCCTGGAAACGTATAGGAGGTTTTTTCCTCGTACGGCTCGAGAAAAATGATTCAAAGTTAGATATATATAAATTATAATGACCAATCAAATAAGTCCATAAAAAAAATAAATGAATTAGACTAAGAATTAAGGTCTTTTTATTTATTTACTATTTATTTCCTAAAAAAATCATTTGTATACTCATAACTCAAGTTGAATAACTCTTAAATATAAATAAAATAGCTCAAAAGAAAATCCTTTGGCATTTCTTTCATTTATTGAGCAGTCTCAAATACCCTTTTATTTCATTTATAATCAAGTTGAATTCAGTATTCCAATCCAAATCCAATTGTTACGACAATTAACAATTAGAAAGGGTATTTCCTTGTTACGGAAATCTTTATCTTTTTTTTTTTTTTGAATCATTGGGTTTAGACATTACTTCGTTGATTTTGAATCCTTTCAAAAATGGCAGCAACATGCCTTTTTGTTATTTTTTTCTATCAAAAAAAGGAATCATACTAACAGCGGATTACCCACGATATATATAATTTTTAATTTCTCAAAAAAGTCTTATCAATTCCAACAAAAGACTTTCCTTTGGGATTTGAAACTTGTTTTATTTTGATCCTTTCGATTTATCTGTCAAAGATATACTTACGAAGTTGTTCCAACTTATTGATTGACGCTAACCCTAGACCCTTCTCTTTTCCCTTGAGAAATAGCTCAATACTTTATTACTCGAGCTCCATCATGTACTATTTCCATTACACCCCAACAAAAAGTGCAATGCGGCGTCGAGTGAAACAGAGCAAAAGATGTCGAGTCAAGAGCATCCTTTATTATAGAATGATGGATATAAGAATCCACAACAGATCATGTCCTTCAAGTCGCACGTTGCTTTCTACCACATCGTTTCAAACGAAGTTTTACCATAACATTCCTCAAATTTGGAACCGGTATGCGGTTGATTCAATTATGGAATCATGAATAGTCATTGGTTCAGTCAGGACAGTCAATACATGGATATAGAATATATCTTAAGTTATTAGTAATGTAATCTTATTTTTTTTTTTAGAATTTAAAATAAAGGCGACATCCCTAAGAAATAAAAATCCATCTTTCTTTTTGAGTTTAATAATACTAAAAGAATCAATAAAAGAAATCGAAATTTAATAAAAAATTAGATTGGAAAAATAAAATTTATTTTTCGGGATGAATAAAAAAAGAACTAATTAATTTCTATATTATATATGAATATTAGAATTATAGGGGATGTATATATGATTAAAAACACACTTTTTTGGATTTTGAAATTCAAAAAAGTGTAATCTAGAATCTCATCTTGCCTAAATCTGCAATGGATTCACTTGTATCCACGTGTCATTTGAATACTTATCCTCCTTTATTTGATGCAATGTGAAAAAAAAAATAAGATTCATTTTGGTTAAAATCATTAGCAGAAAGAATACAATTCTATTCAATATTCAATTTTAGAAACAGAAAAATGCAATCTTAAATTACATATGCTCTGGGACGGAAGGATTCGAACCTCCGAATAGCGGGACCAAAACCCGATGCCTTACCACTTGGCCACGCCCCATTTAGATTTCTACTCGACATTAATAAACACTAATATTGTTATTGATTATTCGTCAATTCCAGCCTAACTGTCGAAAAAAGAAATTCGATTCTGTTGTTAGTATTTTGACACGTGTAGATATAGAATTCAAACGAATTTATTGATCATTACATAGAATTCCATTAAGATATTGTATGAAAGTAGAATTTTTTCTATTCTCCATTGAGAATAGAAGGTTTTTTGATTGAGTGAGTAAGTTAAAAAAAAAAAGAAGGATTTTTTCTTCATTTTTTCTTTCTATCAATATCAATAACTCAATCAAAATGCAATAAAAATAAAATGCCTGTTATGCTTAATATCTTTAGTTTGATCTGCCTTAATTCTGCCTTTTATTCGAGTAGTTTTTTCTTTGCCAAATTACCTGAGGCCTACGCTTTTTTGAGTCCAATCGTAGATTTTATGCCAGTCATACCTCTACTCTTTTTTCTATTAGCCTTTGTTTGGCAAGCTGCTGTAAGTTTTCGATAAGATCTTTCATCTTGTCCTAGAAAAATGAATGATTTTTTCGAAAAAAAAAAAAAATTCTTCTAATATTTTATATTTTAATAATAAATAAGAAATAATTGATAAAATCAGACAAGTCTTACAGTATGAACCCTTGATTCAAACATGAAAATTTGTGAATAGACACAATTCATATCGCCTGGTTTTCCGATTATAACTATTTTTCGTAAATGAAAAACCTTTTTTTGATCCTCTATAATATCAACAAGTAGGTATAATAAAATGATTGATAAGTAAGAAAATAATGGATAAGATAATAATAACTTCATTTTTTATTACAATTTTTTTTTTTTCGATTTTGAAAAACTACTTTGGTTTTCGACGTCAAATAAAATTCAAATTTTAGGATATAGGGTATAAAAATAGAGAATCTATTCTCTTTTTTCCAAAAAAAAAAAAACGATCTTGGAGAT